ATACTTCCCCCGTTTCCAAGTTTTTTACTCAACCCCGAGATTCCCGTGATTATACATAGCGTCTGTGAGAAACAGCTCCCCTCCCCCTAAGGCGGGTGGCTCACACATAAACCCACCAAAACAACCCCTGGGGTGTCTCTTCACCCTCTCTCCCCTGTCTATTTAGTACTCTAATTTTACTAGCCAAACGGGAGATGAGAAAGATTATTCTTTATATTTTATATACTTCCCCCGTTTCCAAGTTTTTTACTCAACCCCGAGATTCCCGTGATTATACATAGCGTCTGTGAGAAACAGCTCCCCTCCCCCTAAGGCGGGTGGCTCACACATAAACCCACCAAAACAACCCTGGGGTGTCTCTTCACCCTCTCTCCCCTGTCTATTTAGTACTCTAATTTTACTAGCCAAACGGGAGATGAGATGATATCTTCTGGATCTTATCCTCTTAGAGACTCAAATTCTCTCGTGCCGAACACTGAAAAGATATGAAAGACTTAGTAGTCATGATAAACGCTTAAAGTTTAGGCATTAGTTCTGCCATTTCATAATTTAAATAGGTTAAAAGAAGATTTAGAAGTGGCTAAAGCTTTCGATACAGAAACTTTAGCAGGAGCTTTCCTTACGGAAAAGATAAATAAAAGGTAGGCTGCTAAAATAAAAGTAAATATGAAGAAACCTATTATGGGTCTTAATTGAGGCATAAAGGAAGGCACTGAGTGCTATCTTTTAATTAACAGTTAAACGCTGTATAGCTTCTTCCTCTTCTAAAAATTTATTTTCTAATGAGAAGGGTGCTCCTCACAATAGAGCTTAATTAGCAAAGAAAATACGTAAGCTTGAATAAAACAGACGAATACTTCAAACATATTGTAGCCAACATGAACGAACAAAGCTAGAGCTGTCGTGTGAATAGCAGTGATTGTTAACACATTTGCGATTAGGCCTATAATAATATGTCCGGCTCTAATATTAGCAACAAGCCGTAGGGTTAGAGTGAGAGGACGAATTAATAGTCTAATTGTCTCAATTAAGACTAGTAAAGGAACTAGAGCTGCTGGAGCCCCAGCGGGTGCTAAGTGAGCTGCTGACTCGACTGGGAATTTAGCTCAGCCCGAGAGAACAATAAGAGTTCAGAAAATTAGAGCTAGAGAAGCTGCTATTCAGATATTACTTGTGACTCCGTAGACAAATGGAACTAAGCCTAGGAGATTATTAAGAAGAAGGAACCCTATTAACCCAAACACGAAGAGAGGAAGTCCCGGAAGTGATTTGTGGTTAGTCTCTCTACTTGTTGACAAGATGGACAGAAAAATTTTAGAGTTCGATTGTCCTCAAGAGTTTGATGAAATAAAAATACCGGATGTTAAAATTGGAGTAGTCCACAAAAAAGTCGACATTCAGCCAATTTGTATGCAGTCTAAAGCAGAAAACAGGTCTGTACACATATACCTAAGGGAATATTTCCCAAGACTAAGGCCGAAACTTAGCGCGAATTTTCGCTTTCAGGCAAATTTTTATCTAAGAAATTTTATATTTTTCTCTACCACGAAAAGGTAGCGTGATAGTATTCACTACTTAGACAAGTGCACCTTCCGGTACACTTACTATGTTACGACTTACCTCCTTTTTCAACGAGAGTGACGGGCGATTTGTGCACAGCTTTTTGAATATTCAATTTCTATGTGTAATAAAATTTACTTTCAAGTCCGGTTTCCTTTCTGGTTTCACTTAAATTCTAAGATTAAGTATCATTGTAACTCACCTCAAGACTCCTTCATTGGTTGCATCTTGACCTGTCTTTTTGTTTAACAAACATTTTGAACTCATCTCAGATGGGTTCTGAAGACGGCGATATACAAACTTTTAGAAGAAGTAGGGTACTTTGCGGGTTATCATTTATCTGGTAAGTTCCCCTGAAATTTGAAGCTGCCGCCATGTCATTTAAGTTTTAACTGTAAAGTCTTAGTGCTTAAGCTTACGATTTTGGTTCTATATAACAGGGTATCTAATCCTGGTTTATCTTTGGAGTTTAGGCTTGGTGAGTTCTTAGTTTTTAGTCTTTATAAAAATTTTACCTTATTATAAGATTTAATAGTTAAGCCAGCTTGATGCAGATAGCTTGATTCTCAGGTGTGACCGCGACTGCTGGCACCTAATTAGTCAAATCTATAGACTCTAGTTAAATTGTTATTTCTAACATTGTTTAAGGTTTCTTGCTGGGTTTATCCGATTTATTATAAATTTTATTTCATTCGGGTTACTAAAATTACCATGCGAAGCTTAGTCTAAGCCATAGGACAATCATGACAAAGTTTTGAATAAGGGATTAACTCCATTGTTGGGTTATGAGCCCAATAGCTTTAAATTTTAGCTTACCTATTCATGATCTAACTCAGTCTAAAGCTCCTTCGTTTCATTCGTGAAATATCCCGACTAGAAGAATTATCAGAAACGTAGCTAACCCAGACAGTAAAAGAAGAGAATTTCCTCTAGCTAGAGAACTAAGAACTGGAAAAAGCAGAGCAATTTCGACATCAAAAATTAAAAATAGTACTACTAGAAGGAAAAAACGGGCCGAAAATGGAGATCGTATTTTTCTTAATGGATCAAATCCACACTCGAAAGGGGTTAATTTTTCACCGAAGTCCGAGTAGGAGGTATAGCCAATTGTAAGAGAGAGGGCAACAAATACTGCCGATAAAGCAGAAGCAACTAATAAGGTCACAACAAACATAATTTGCGGTTATTTAAGTGATTTACGCAAAGCTGGGAAATTTTTCCCTCCAAAGGTTTTCAAAACCCTTATAATAACAAAAAAAAATAGAAATTTTAAACTTAATTTGCTAAGTTAAGTTAGGGGTTGTGTCTCCGTTTCTATCAAATATACAATTAAGAATTTTATGTTCAAGCTTCTAACTTGAATAAGGGGATTTCCTCCGTTCTTATTATGATTTCTTTAACTTGTTTGTTATGTTTTTCTTTATTTTTGAGGTCTAGTTGAGTGAGGTTTTTAATTTGTCTGTTCCTAAGGGTAGTTTTTTGTTTCTTTGGGCTAAATAGAAGCTTCAGTGTAAGGCTTGATACTTTTTTCTCCTTTTCTAGAGTTTCTAGGTTGATGGTATTCTTGTCTTGCCTGTTGTGTTACTTATCATTGATGTCTAGATGAGAAAACATAAAATCGAGCCTTTTTAATATAAGTATCTCTGTTTTATGTTTTGTGCTCGTAGTTGCTTTCAGTTGCTCGAGAATTTTAGGTTTCTATATTTTTTTCGAGATTTCGCTGATTCCTACTCTGTTACTAATTATCGGTTGGGGGTACCAGCCTGAGCGGCTTCAAGCAGGTAGTTATATAATAATATACACTGTAGCTGCATCTTTACCACTACTGGTCGTTTTGCTCTATTGTAGGGGGAATATCGGAAGTATAGAATTAATTTTAATAAACATGCTAGGAAGCTCTTTAGGGGGGTTTGTCCTTTTAAGTGTATTAGGTGCCTTTTTGGTGAAGCTCCCCATATACGGAGTGCATCTCTGGCTCCCTAAAGCTCATGTAGAGGCGCCTTTAGCAGGATCAATAATTTTAGCTGGGATTCTCTTAAAATTAGGAGGTTTTGGGATTTACCAAGTTAAGTATAGCTTAAATTTAATAAATGGCTCCTTAACAATATTTATTGTCTGTCTAAGCCTCTGAGGAGGGTTTTTAGCTAGGCTAATGTGCCTCCGTCAGATAGATGTAAAGTCTTTTGTTGCTTACTCTTCTGTAGGTCATATAAGGATTGTGATTGCGGGGTTGGTTTTAGATTCATCTTGGGGTGTATTTAGAGCTGTTGTGACAATGATAGCCCACGGGTTTTCATCTTCTGCTATATTTTGTTTGGCCTATTTTAGGTACAAAAAAAGATACACTCGGAATATTCCTTACATGAAGGGCTTACTCCAAGTGTTTCCTGTTTTAAGATTTTGGTGGTTTATATTTTGTTGTGTTAATATAGCTTGCCCTCCTACTTTAAACCTATTAGGAGAGTTAAGAGTAGTTCCTGTCTTGTGAAGAGCTGGAGTTAGCTTATCTGTTATTATAGGTTTAATAGTATTTTTTAGAGCAGCCTATAACATGTATTTGTATTCTTCCCTAAATCACGGAACTTTTTCAAGTTATGTGCATCCTGGAGGAGGGATTAAGAGTTCAATGTTCCTTTGTTTAATAGGGCATTTTCTTCCGTTATTATTAATTATAAAATCTAGGATTTTTAATTTTGTTTAAGGATTAGTAGATAATAAAATTCTAATCTAAAAGGGAATTCCCATCTCTAAGTTACAAAGTTAGCGCTTTATTTTAAGCTATTTTAGAAAGATCCTCATCAGTAAATTCTTACGTATAAGAATAGTCACACGACGTCAACAAAATGCCAGTATCAAGCGGCTGCTAGGAATCCTAGATGGTGCTTGCTGTCAAAATGAAGGAGTAGCATTCGGGCGAAGCATACTGAGAGAAAAGTAACTCCAACGAGTACATGTATTCCGTGGAACCCTGTAGCAATAAAAAAAGTACAACCGTAGACTCTATCGGCGATAGAGAAAGAGGTCTCGACGTATTCCCCGTACTGAAGTCACAAAAAGTATCCTCCTAGGGCAATAGTAGTCATCATTCCTTGAATTGCTCTTTTATTATTTGCTGCTTCTAATCTATGGTGAGTTCAGGTAATTCTGACTCCAGAAAGAAGAAGAACTGAGGTATTAAGAAGAGGAACTTGAAAGGGAGACAAAACTGCAATTCCAACAGGAGGTCAAACAGAGCCAAGATCAAAGGCGGGAGCAAGGCTTCTGTGGAAATAAGCTCAGAAAAAAGAGAAGAAAAGACAGATTTCTGAGACTACAAATAGAATAAATCCTATTTTCAATCCAGAGACAACTTGGGATCTGTGAAGACCTTGCATAGTTGATTCTCGAACGACGTCTCGTCATCAAACGTAAGCAATAATTGCAGTCGTAACTGTTCCTAATGTTATTAAAATAAAATCGCCAGTTTTAATAAATATTACAAGGCCAACGGGCATGCACAAAATAGCAAATGAGCATAAGAGAGGCCATGGGCTATATTCTACTAAGTGGAAAGGGTGTCCCATATAAGGAAGATTTGAATTAGCTCTATCTAAATGCATTTATTTAAATGAATAAGAAATAGCCGCCGGAAGAACGGGTATCATTGATGTTGATAATCATGAGGTGTTAATGCCTCGCTATTTTAATGTCTTCAGGAAATTTTCTTTTTTTGCTTTTAATGCTTTTAGGGCCTTTAGTTTCGGTCTCTTCTTCTAGATGGCTAGTATGCTGAGTTGGGGTTGAGCTTAGGTTTTTAGGGCTTATCCCAATTTTGCTTTCTGAGAGAAGCTACTTTAGCTTAAGAAAAGAGTCTGCCATAAAGTACTTTTGTATCCAAGCTATAGGGAGAGGACTTCTTCTTTGCGGAGGGATTTTAGTATTTTGTTTACCTCAGGAAATTAGGGGGCCTGCAGAGGTTATTTTTATTCTGAGTTTGTTAATTAAGTTGGGTGTTTTTCCTGCTCACTTTTGGGTGCCTAGGGTAGTTTCAGGATTAAGATGAGTACCTATATTTTTATTGTTAACTTGGCAAAAAATTCCCCCTTTCTTCTTCATATCCAATTTAGTTGAAAATTTAAGTTGAATTAGTGAAGTTCTCTTAGTCCTTGGAGGTCTGAGAGCTGTAGTGGGGGCTTTAATTGGGTTAAGCCAAACCAAGGTAGCTCCCATATTAGGCGCTTCTTCTATTAGGCATAGAGGCTGAGTTCTAATGGGCAGGGTTTACGGAAGTTTGTGAATTTACTTTGGATTATATTGTCTTAGCTTTAGAGCTTTGATTTATTTTTTTATTTTGAAAGAAAGATTTTTTTCAGGGTTAATAATTCTATCTTTGAGGGGGTTACCGCCTTTTGTTATATTTTTAGGAAAGTGAAGAGTTATAAAGTGTGCTTTAGGGTTAGGTTATAGGTACTGGTTTTTGGTACTTCCTCTTTTGGGCTCAGTTATAAGTCTTTTTTTCTATCTAAAATTTTTCTATTCTTTCTATTTAGAAGAAGAATTTTCTGGAAGAAGCAAGCTTGCGATAGTAGTTTCTGCTAGGGTGGCTGTTCTTACAGGAGTAGGTTATATTTCTTTATTCTAGAGTTCGGTGACCGAATTAGGTGGTAGATTTTTAATCTGCTTATGGAGAATAATGACCCTCGAACTGATAATGCGCTGATTGTTTTCTACAAATCACAAAGATATTGGAACTTTATATGTTCTATTAGGAATGTGATGTGGCCTAGTAGGTACTGGATTAAGTTTGCTAATTCGTTTTGAATTGGGAACTGCTGGTGCTTTATTAGGTGACGATCACTTGTATAACGTAATTGTTACTGCCCATGCTTTTGTTATAATTTTCTTTATAGTAATGCCTCTGATAATTGGTGGGTTCGGTAACTGGATGGTTCCTCTTTTAATTGGGGCTCCAGATATGAGTTTTCCTCGTATAAATAATATGAGATTTTGGTTACTTCCTCCCTCTTTCATTCTTTTAATGTCTAGAACATTAATAGAAGGTGGAGCTGGGACGGGATGAACTGTTTATCCGCCTCTTTCCGGTGCTATTGGGCATGGGGGTTGTTCTGTGGATTTAGCTATCTTTTCTTTACATCTAGCAGGTATGTCCTCTCTTCTTGGTGCAATTAATTTTATTACTACTATTTTTAATATGCGGTCTCCAGCGATGACTTTAGATCGGCTTAGGTTATTTGTCTGATCTGTTCTTGTCACTGCTTTTTTGTTGCTACTTTCTTTACCTGTTTTAGCTGGGGCTATTACTATGCTGCTTACAGATCGGAATTTCAACACTAGGTTTTTTGATCCAGCCGGTGGAGGGGACCCAATTTTGTACCAGCATTTATTCTGATTTTTTGGGCATCCTGAGGTGTACATTTTAATTCTACCTGGGTTTGGCATAATTTCTCATATGTTAAGAAATTTTACTTCTAAGCCTGCTTTTGGAACTTTAGGGATGGTTTACGCAATGGTATCTATTGGGTTACTAGGGTTCATTGTGTGAGCCCACCACATGTTTACTGTGGGAATGGATGTTGATACTCGGGCTTATTTCACAGCAGCAACGATGGTAATTGCTGTTCCGACTGGTATTAAGATTTTCAGGTGACTTATAACTCTCTATGGGAAGCGCGGAAAAATGAATGCTTCTATGTACTGAGTGTTAGGGTTTATTTTCTTATTTACATTGGGGGGCCTTACTGGAATTGTGCTTTCAAATTCGTCTCTAGATATTGTGTTACATGACACTTATTATGTGGTGGCTCATTTTCATTATGTGCTGTCTATAGGAGCCGTCTTCGCTATTTTTGGTGGGTTTGTTTACTGATTTCCTATGATAACAGGTCTGACTCTTCATGATCGGTGAGCTAAGGGACACTTTTTTGTGATGTTCCTTGCTGTAAATTTAACTTTCTTCCCTCAACATTTCTTAGGACTTGCAGGGATGCCTCGTCGTTATTCAGATTACCCAGACGCATACTATAAGTGAAACCAGGTTTCTTCTTTTGGTTCTCTGTTTTCTATTTTTGCAGTACTTATATTTATTTTCTTAGTATGAGAAGCGCTGCAAAGACAGCGTAGGGTGTTGTTTAGTCGAGCTCCAGCGCTTTCTCGAGAGTGGGATGATGTCCTACCTCTTGATTTCCATAGGAACACAGAGAGATCTGTTTCCTGTGTGTAGTTTTAGTTTCTAAAAGAATGAAGTATAATTTTTATATCTCAGTTACATTGAGAAGATCCAATATTTCTGGCGTTCTTATTTATTAGCTTAGATGTTTTTATAAGAGAGATCTGCATTTATTTTAAAATTACAGAAGTGGAATTAAGTAAATATTAAGTTTTTAGTTAGTCTTACCTTTTGTATAATGGTTGAACAATAATAAGGTTAAATGACCTTTCCCGAATTGAGAAGAGCTATCTACTGACTTTGTTTAGAATATAACAATTATGTGGAAATATGGTTGGGAGATCGGTAGCTAGGAGTGAAATACTTTCAATTCTCAGGTTATCTGGGAACCCCCTAAAAGCATTTAGTGCTGCAAAAAGTTAGACATAAAGTGTTCAGATTTTGTGTCTGTCAGGATTTGAAAAATAGTTATAATTTTTCTAGGGTTAAACTCCGGGATTATTTTATAAACAAAAATTAATTTTTCTGGGAAATCTGTTTGATGGGGGGTATATTTTGAAAATACTAGCATAATTTTATTATGTTTAAATTAGTAATAAATATGTATTTTATAGTGTGATTAGTTTAACACTTTAATTTATTTAAAAAGTTTGAATTAGGAAGAAGGAACTCGGCAAATATAGACTTGGACTGTTTAACAAAAACATAGCCACAAGTTAACATTTGTGGTCTAACCTGCCCAATGTGCAATTAGAAAGATGAATGGCCGCGGTACCCTGACCGTGCTAAGGTAGCGTAATCAGTTGGCTTTTAAATGGAGTCAGGAATGAATGGAATAACCGGGTTTAGCTGTCTCCTTCCTAATCAGTTGAATTTACTGTTCAAGTGAAAAAGCTTGAATAAAGAAAAGGGACGAGAAGACCCTTAGAATTTTTTTTAGTGGGAAATTTTTTTCTAATGATTTTGTTGGGGCGACATGGAAATATATAAAAACTTTCCTTTAATACTTGCCGATTTTGTTAAGTTAGGATAAATTACCTGAGGGATAACAGCATAATTCTACAGATGAGTTTGTGACCTCGATGTTGGACTAGGGAACTAGCAAGCTAGCCGTTTGCTGTGTGGGTTCTGTTCGAACTATAATCCCTACATGATCTGAGTTCAGACCGGCGTAAGCCAGGTCAGATTCTATCTTTTTAAATTATGGCCCTAGTACGAAAGGATTGGGTTGTATTATGTAAAAATAAATTTATTGGTTTGGCAGAATTTAATGCGCCTGATTTAGGATCAGCTCATAATATATTTATATTAACCGTTACTATACTTTATAGTTAGAAGATCTGGTTTGCAACTAGACAGAGGGTGAATGCCCTAGTACCAGAGTTAAGGTTTATGGTCAAAAACAGTTCTTGAGAATACTAACTTTGGGAGTTAGAGGATGTCGTTTTAGTCATTTTTGAATTTGAACCTTCTTTTTGCTTTTTTAACTTTTCTTTTGTTGTGTTTTCCTTTATTTTACAGCCCAGTTAGGATAGTTGCTGTTCTAATGGGAATCAGTTTAAGGATAGTAGGGCTTTTATCTTTCTTTGGGAGATTTTGGTATTCTTACATTCTTTTTTTGATTTATGTTGGTGGTTTGTTAGTTTTGTTTATTTACATTTGTCTTGTGAGAAGTAATATTCCTTTAAAAATCAGGATGGAAGGGGTAGGGGTTATATTAACTCTATCTTTATTAAGTTCTGTCCAAAATTGGTGATCTTATCCCGTCGGATTTTTAGGGTTTAGATGTCAGAGGTCTGGAATGAGTCTTGTTGAGGGGAGAAATATTTCTATTTTTTTATTCTTAGTTGTTGTTTTGTTGTGCATGCTGTTAGTTGTTGTTCGGGTGTCTGGTGCAGGTTCCGCTGTTGTTGTAAATGAAAAGGCTTAAGACTTTAAAATTTTCTATATTATTGTTTAGTTATTCTATTAGAATATTCATACTTAGGTATCTCTTCTTAAGTTTGTCTGGGACTGTGATTTTGGAATTTGAACTTTTTTCTCTTTCTACTAGTCCTTTTACTTTTTCCCTTATTTTTGATAAAGTAAGTGTGAGTTTTAGGATAGTTGTTACTTTGATTTCTGGTAGGGTTTTCTTTTTCTCTAATAAGTATATGGAAGAGGATCCCTTTTCTACACGGTTTATTTGAATTTTATTGTCTTTTGTCATCTCTATAAATTTGTTAATTTTTTCTGGGTCTGTATTTTTTTTGTTATTAGGGTGAGATGGTCTTGGTATTACCTCTTTTGCTCTAATTATCTACTATGAAAGTAGGGAGTCCCAGATGGCAGGTTTTCAGACTTTGATAATTAATCGTATTGGTGATGTTATTATTGTTTTGTCAGTGTTTTTATTTTGTTGTAGAGGTCAGTTTACTTTTTTCGCCCTTAGGGATAGAGTTTTTTATATGTCGGGTGTAGTAACGCTTTTATGCGTAGCTGCTTTGACTAAGAGGGCTCAGTTCCCATTTAGATCTTGGTTGCCTGCTGCGATGGCTGCCCCGACTCCTGTGAGGGCTTTAGTGCATTCATCCACACTTGTGACCGCCGGAATTTTTTTGATTATTCGGCTAAGGTACAGGATGCCTTTAAGTGCTAGAGTAAGTGGGCTACTTCTTTTATGTGGCTCGGTTACTTGTCTTTTAGGAGGATGAGCTGCGACTTTTGAGAATGATATTAAAAAAGTAATTGCTTTGTCAACTTTAAGTCAGTTAGGGGTGATGGTCTTTAGATTAGGAATAAATTTTCCTTCCTTAGGATTGTTTCACCTTTATACACATGCTTTATTTAAAGCTCTTTTATTTTTGGCTGCAGGACATATCCTGATGATAACTTTTGGTAACCAGGATGTCCGTACGATAGGGGGCTTAGGTTTAAGCATACCTTTTACGTCTTTAATATTTACTGTAAGAAGATTATGTTTGATTGGAGCTCCTTTTATAAGAGCTTTTTATTCTAAACATCTAATTTTAGAGCTTATATTAAAAAGCCCCATTAATTTGGTAAGGGTGGTGTTAATGTTGTTTGCTACCATGATGACTGCTAAATATGTGTTTCGCACATTAAAAGGGGTTGTATGGGGAAAAACAGGTATCCCTCTTCTATCTGGTTGTTCTGACATTTTTAGCTTCTTGCCTGTGGCGATTTTAGGAGTTGGAGCGGTTGTAGGAGGTGAGTTCATTTCTAGAGTTGAAATTAGTAACCTTGAGTTTGTGTTCTTACCTTCTAGCCACTCAGGTTTTGTAAATTTAATTACAATTTTGGGTATCAGGCTAGGCTTGATGGTGTCTCAAGTTCAATTAAGTAGATATAGGCTGTCAACACTATTTTTTCTGACTCCCCTTGTATACGGGAGAACGAAGGTTTTTTCTAAGTTTATAAATAGGCTTGGTGTACTTGACTACGGTTGATTAGAGCCTTATTATTTCATTAAAAATAAATTTTATTGGGGAGGTTTGAAAGTTTCTGAAGAAGGGGTTTGACCTCACTCTCGTTTAATAGTCTCCTTTATGGTTCTAAGATTTTTTATTTTAATTGGTTCAGTACTTGTTTATTAGTGTTTTAACCTGTTTATGTGTAATTTTCGCTGTCGCTTTTTTTACAATAGTTGAGCGTAAAGTTTTATCTTATGTTCAGACTCGTAAAGGTCCAAATAAGCCTGGATTTGCAGGTATTGTTTTACCTTTAGCGGATGCTTTGAAGCTTTTCTTTAAGGAAAAAGTTATGCCTTACGGAAGTAACCAGTATATTTTTCTTTTTGCCCCATTCTTAAGTTTAGTTCTGGGCTTTGTTCTTTGACATTTGTACCCAATAAACTTTACGTATAGGCATGTTTGTTGAGGAGTCTTGCTCTTTTTTTGTGTTACTGCTTTAAACGTGTATGGGACTATGTTAGCTGGATGGGCTTCAAATTCTAAATATGCATTCTTAGGAGCTTTACGGGCTGCAGCTCAGACCATTTCTTATGAGGTGAGGATGTTACTGCTTCTCTTATTTGCTGCTTTTTTGTTATTTACTTGTTCTTGAGAGGAAGCTGTCCAAAATAGTTTTCCAGTTGTGGTTTTGCTGGCTCCTATAGCGTTAGTTTGATTCACTAGGACTGTGGCCGAGACTAATCGTGCACCTTTTGATTTTGCTGAAGGTGAGTCAGAGCTAGTCTCTGGGTTTAATGTAGAGTTTAGAGGGGGATTATTTGCAATAATTTTTTTGGCGGAGTATGCTACTATTTTGTTTATGTCTATGGCAACCTCTGTTTGGTTTTTTTCTAGGTCTGTTTTAAATCCGTTGAGGTTGAGGTTAGAGATTTTGGTAATGGCTATTATGTTTTTGCTGATTCGGGGTGCTTATCCTCGTTTTCGTTATGACTTATTGATGATGCTTTGTTGAAAATCTTTCTTGCCTTTCTCTTTATGTGGCCTATGCCTTGTTCTTTTAACAGGATTACATTTTTAGTTATTTTGGTGGCTGAATTTTAGGTGTTAGATTGTAAATCTATTTATGACTCTTGGAGTCCCTTGCGTGAGGTTATAGGTTAAATGTTATTAAACCATGGGCCTTCAAAGCCCGGAATGAGTGTTTCTAACCTCGTTGTTTTTGCTTAAAGTCTCTGGTGTTGGAATTTTTGGTTCGTTGTTAAGTTACTCAAAACTAAATGTGCGTATATTAGGTGTTCTTATTAGGTTAGAAGCTTTAATATTGAGGTTATTGGTCCTGCTTTTTGGTTCCCTAACTTATTTAGGAGTCAGCTTACATTATTTTTTGATTTTACTAACTTTTGCAGCTTGTGAGGCGGCTTTAGGGTTGTCTTTGCTGGTCAGCATCCTACGGGTGCGAAGGAATGATTATGTTTCTTCTTTCAGGTCTCTAAATTTTTATGTATAAAGTCCGACAGTCTAATCCTGTAGAGAATTTATTAAGACTTCCTAGGCCTATAAGGTTTTCAATTTGATGAAATGGTGGTTCAATTTTAGGTATACTTTTAGGTGTCCAAATTTTAACTGGTCTTTTTTTGTCAATGCACTACACAGCAGACATGACAAACACTTTTGCTTCTGTTATTCATATTGTTCGGGATACTCCTGGAGGTTGGTTATTCCGTAACCTTCATGCTAATGGGGCTTCTCTCTTCTTTGTTTTTTTATACATGCATATTGGTCGGGGGTTGTACTATCAAAGGTACATTACTCAGCCTCGAACATGGCTGGTAGGGGTGACTATTTACGCTGTAAGAATGGGTACAGCATTTGTAGGGTATGTTCTTCCTTGAGGGCAGATGTCTTTTTGAGGGGCTACTGTGATTACTAACTTGATTTCTGCAGTTCCCTACATTGGTCCAAGAGCTGTAGAATGAGTATGAGGAGGGTTTTCTGTAGGGCAGTCTACCTTAAATCGGTTTTTTTCTTTACATTTTCTTCTTCCGTTTATAATTGGGGGCTTATCAGGGCTTCATTTGTTGTTTCTCCACGATAAAGGGTCAACCAATCCTTTAGGTGAGACTAGCCATGTAAGAAAAATCCCTTTTCATCCTTATTTTACGTGAAAAGATTTTGTAGGTTTTCTTGTTGTACTTTTAGTACTTTTATATTTAGGGTTTTTTAACCCTTTTGCTTTAGGAGATCCTGATAATTTTAATGAGGCCAATCCTATGGTGACACCTGTTCACATTCAGCCTGAATGGTATTTCTTGTTTGCCTACGCGATTCTTCGATGCATCCCTAATAAGCTTGGCGGGGTTATTGCTTTAGTAAGGTCATTTGCCATTCTGTACTTCTTGCCTTTAGGGACTGCAAAAAGCCTGATTCCGGGAGCTTTTTCTCCTCTGTATCAGGTTTGTTATTGAAGTTTGATTTCTATTTTTCTCGTGTTAACTTGGTTAGGTGCTTGCCCTATTGAAGAGCCTTACATTATGTTGGCTGCCCCAACGACAATTTTGTATTTTAGTTGTTATTTAGTTTTAGTTTTAGCCCCGGTCGTTTGGGCAAAAATTATTGCTTATGACGCCGAGAAATGCGAGGAGCTAGTTTTTGAGCAGAGAATGCAGAAGTATTATAAGCGTGTTCCTACAAGAGTTCGTGAGTAAGTTATAGTTAACCTAGTTTATTAGAAAATAATAGCTTGTCGAGCTTTAGAAACAATTTTATTGTGGTTGATAGACCAGGTTAGAGCCAGTCTAGCCAAACAGATAGCTTAAATTTTAAAGCATAACACTGAAGATGTTATTATAGATTCTTTCTTCTGTTTAAATGGCATTTTGAGGTCAATTTAATTTAGTAGATGCTGCGTCCCCTGTACAAAGGGAGATGTTTTTATTTCACGACCATGCAATGGTACTTCTTTTAGGAATTTTTATTTTTGTTTCGATTATTGGAGTAAAATTCTTAATAAATACTTTAACTTCACGGACTGTCTTAGAGGCCCAAACACTGGAGACTGTGTGGACTATTCTTCCGGCTTTTTTGTTGGTTTGGCTAGCTTTACCGTCTTTACGTCTTCTTTACTTACTTGATGAGCAAAGTGGCACGGGGCTAATTTTGAAGTCTACTGGACATCAGTGATATTGAAGTTACGAGATCCCTCTTTGTGATAGAGGAAGTTTTGATTCTTATATGGTTCCTGAAGGGGACCTTGAAGCTGGGGAGTATCGGCTGTTAGAGGTGGATAACCGAGCAGTAGTACCTTACCAGATAGAAACTACAGTGATTGCGACATCGGCTGATGTGCTTCATGCTTGAGCTTTGCCTGCTATAGGGGTCAAGATAGACGCTGTCCCGGGCCGGCTAAATAGGTTCAGGATGTTTGTTGAAAAGCCAGGAGTATACTATGGGCAATGTTCAGAAATTTGTGGGGCTAATCACTCTTTCATGCCAATTGTAGTAGAGGCTGTTGATCTAAAAGATTTTATTAATTTGGAATTTTAATTCTTTGGTAAGTATAAGTTTGTACAGTTACCTTCCAAGTAGAAAGCCTGGCCAGGACCAGACCAAAGAGTAGAAGCACTAAGGGTTAGTTTAATTAAAAATTTTGGTTTGTGGGACCGAGGATAACAGCGAGTTACTCTTAAACCTAAAGGCGAAGTAGTAGTTTAATAAAATGTCAAGTTGCAATCTTGAAGTTAGGAGTTCCTCTACTTTTTTACTCAACCCCGAGATTGCCGTGATTATACATAGCGTCTGTGAGAAACCGCTCCCCTCCCCCTAAGGCGGGTGGCTCACACATAACCCCAACAAAAACAACCCTGGGGTGTCTCTTCACCCTCTCTCCCCTGTCTACTCAGTACCGTAGTTTTACTAGCCAAACGGGAGATGAGAAAGATTATTCTTTATATTTTGTATACTCCCCCCGTTTCCAAGTTTTTTACTCAACCCCGAGATTGCCGTGATTATACATAGCGTCTGTGAGAAACCGCTCCCCTCCCCCTAAGGCGGGTGGCTCACACATAACCCCAACAAAAACAACCCCTGGGGTGTCTCTTCACCCTCTCTCCCCTGTCTACTCAGTACCGCAGTTTTACTAGCCAAACGGGAGATGAGAAAGATTATTCTTTATATTTTGTATACTTCCCCCGTTTCCAAGTTTTTTACTCAACCCCGAGATTGCCGTGATTATACATAGCGTCTGTGAGAAACCGCTCCCCTCCCCCTAAGGCGGGTGGCTCACACATAACCCCAACAAAAACAACCCCTGGG